CATTCCTTAGTATTTAGATTTAATTCAATTAAGAACTTTTCAGAAAAAATTTTTTCCTGGTGAGGTCAATAAGGTCATGAAAAAAATTTAGATTTATTTCTCTCTTTACATAGAATGGATTTGCCCGGACCGATACATGATTTTCTTTTAGTCTTTTTGGGATCCAGTCTTATATTAGGAGGTGTAGGAGTAGTATTACTTACCAACCCAATTTATTCTGCTTTTTCGTTGGGACTGGTTCTTGTTTGTATATCTTTATTCTATATTCTATCAAACTCTCATTTTGTAGCTGCCGCACAGCTCCTTATTTACGTGGGAGCCATAAATGTTTTAATCATATTTGCTGTCATGTTCATGAATGGTTCAGAATATTACAAAGATTTTAATCTTTGGGCCGTTGGAGATGGGGTTACTTTGTTGGTTTGTACGGGTATTTTTGTTTCACTAATGACTACTATTCTGGATACGTCATGGTACGGGATTATTTGGACTACAAAATCAAACCAGATTATAGAGCAAGATTTGATAAGTAACAGTCAACAAATTGGAATTCATTTATCAACAGATTTTTTTCTTCCATTTGAACTCATTTCGATAATTCTTTTAGCTGCTTTGATAGGTGCAATTGCTGTGGCTCGCCAGTAATAAATCTTTCGAACTAATAACCGAAATACTAATTAAACTTTGTTCTGTGTTATCACATCCATTTCCCCTCACTTCAATTTTATTTGAAGATTGGTTATATTTAAAATAGAAATAGAAATTCTTTTATTCACTCTATTACCAAACTTTTTATATTCTATCTAGTCAATTGAACCCATGAAATTGTTTGTTATCTTGAAATGAATCGAAATTGATAAGGAGTTGGTCAATGATGCTCGAACATGTACTTGTTGTAAGTGCCTATTTATTTTCTATCGGTATCTATGGATTGATCACAAGTCGAAATATGGTTAGAGCCCTTATGTGTCTTGAACTTATACTGAATGCAGTTAATATAAATTTTGTAACATTTTCTGATTTTTTTGATAATCGCCAATTAAAAGGAAATATTTTTTCAATTTTTGTTATAGCTATTGCAGCCGCTGAAGCAGCTATTGGACCAGCTATTGTTTCCGCAATTTATCGTAACAGAAAATCAACTCGTATCAATCAATCAAATTTGTTGAATAAGTAGTATTGTATTAATAAGCAGTATTAATCATAGAAATTAGAATATTTATCAAGTCGAATTAACATGGATGGTATATAACGTATTGATCGTGTTTACAAAAAATGCACGAAATCAAAGGATCTTGGACCTCTCGCATGAGTCGATCCGGAAGCAGATTAATTAGAAAAATTATGGTAAATCATTGATTCATCTGGTGTCTAAATATATGTATAATTCATTTACAAGTTTACTAGATCGAAAATTTATGATGTTCAAAAATTTATATATCCAATGTCACATTCAGTAAAGATTTATGATACGTGTATAGGGTGTACTCAATGTGTCCGAGCCTGCCCCACAGATGTATTAGAAATGATACCTTGGGACGGATGTAAAGCTAAGCAAATTGCTTCTGCTCCAAGAACAGAAGACTGTGTTGGTTGTAAGAGATGTGAATCCGCCTGTCCAACGGATTACTTGAGTGTTCGAGTTTATTTATGGCATGAAACAACTCGAAGCATGGGCCTAGCTTATTGATCCCTTTCACAAATCCCACCTGAATACATTTTCTTTTTTTTTACCGACAAAAATCCCCCTGCTCGAAAAAATAAAAAAAAATAGAATATATTTTTCGAGCACGGATTTTTCTGGTCCAAGTGTATTTTGTTTTTACTACGAATTATTTTCCTTGGTTAACAATAGTGGTAGTTTTGCCAATATTCGCGGGTTCTTTCATTTTCTTTCTCCCTCATAGAGGAAATAAGATAATGCGGGGGTATACTATACTTATATGCGCCATAGAACTCCTTCTAATAACTTATGCATTCTATTATCATTTCCAATTGGACGATCCATTAATGCAACTGACGGAGGATTATAAATGGATCAATTATTTTGATTTTTACTGGAGATTGGGAATAGATGGACTTTCTATAGGACCTATTTTGCTGACAGGATTTATCACCACTTTAGCTACTTTAGCGGCTCGGCCGGTTACTCGAGATTCCCGATTATTCCATTTCCTGATGTTAGCAATGTATAGCGGTCAAATAGGATCATTTTCTTCTCGAGACCTTTTACTTTTTTTCATCATGTGGGAGTTAGAATTAATTCCCGTTTATCTACTTCTATCCGTGTGGGGGGGAAAGAAACGTTTGTATTCAGCTACAAAGTTTATTTTGTACACTGCAGGAAGTTCCGTTTTTTTATTAATGGGAGTTCTGGGTATCGGTTTATATGGTTCCAATGAACCAACATTAAATTTTGAAACATCAGCTAATCAATCTTATCCAGTAGCACTGGAAATAATATTCTATATTGGATTTCTTATTGCTTTTGCTGTCAAATCACCGATTATACCTTTACATACATGGTTACCGGACACCCATGGAGAGGCACATTACAGTACTTGTATGCTTCTAGCCGGAATTTTATTAAAAATGGGAGCGTATGGATTGGTTCGGATCAATATGGAATTATTGCCCCGCGCTCATTCTCTATTTGCCCCCTGGTTGATTATAGTAGGCACAATTCAAATAATCTATGCAGCTTCAGCATCTCCCGGTCAACGTAATTTAAAAAAAAGAATCGCCTATTCCTCCATATCTCATATGGGTTTCATAATTATAGGAATTGGCTCTATAAGCGATATGGGCCTCAATGGGGCCATTTTACAAATAATCTCTCATGGCTTTATTGGCGCTGCACTTTTTTTCTTGGCGGGAACGAGTTTTGATAGAATACGTCTTGTTTATCTCGACGAAATGGGCGGAATGGCGATCCCGGTTCCAAAAATATTCACGACTTTCAGTATCTTATCGATGGCTTCCCTTGCATTACCGGGAATGAGTGGTTTTGTTGCAGAATTAATAGTATTTTTGGGACTAATTACCAGCCAAAAATTTTTTTTAATAACAAAAATACTAATTACATTTGTAATGGCAATTGGAATGATATTAACTCCTATTTATTCATTATCTATGTTACGCCAAATGTTCTATGGATACAAGTTTTTTAATGCTCCAAACTCTTATTTTTTTGATTCTGGACCGCGAGAGTTATTTGTTTCGATCTCTATCCTTTTACCTGTAATAGGTATTGGTATTTATCCGGATTTCGTTTTCTCACTATCAGTTGACAAGGTCGAAGATATTATATCTATCTATTTTTATAGATAATTTTCGTGAATAAAATAAAAAATCAAACAGCAATCCGATACTATAATAATAATAGGATGTTTTAAAATAATAATAGGATGTTTTAAAAAATTCGTTGTACAATTAAACAAAAACAATAAAAAAAGAAGTATTTTTTCTTCTCTTAAGTTTAACTTTAACTTAAGTTAAAAATAAAAAAATGAATTAGACTTTTAACCAGATATGTTTGGCCTTTGTAAGAACCTTTTGAATCACTACTTTGATTCAAAAGGTTATCGAAGGCTTACACAATGTTTTCTTATATACTTATATATGCTGTCCCATGTTTGCTTGTGTTCGTTAGGTCCTTTCTTCAGTTAGATGTTAGTGTAAATGAACCATAACTATGTAGCCCTATTCCTAATAGATTGACCCCAAAATAGCATATCCAAATTATAAGAAATCCCATCGAGGCTACAATTGCGGAATTTACACCTTCAAAATTTTTATTTGTTCGAATATGTAAATAAATCGCGAATACGGTCCAAGTAATAAATGCCCAAGTTTCCTTCGGATCCCAATTCCAATATGAGCCCCATGCCTCATTTGCCCATACTGCTCCCGAAAGAATACCTATGGTTAAAAAGATAAACCCTATACCAATAATACGATAACTCCAATGATCTAATTGTTGAATCAATTGAGATCTATAATAATTCCTAGAAGAGATCAAAGAAATGTTCCATAAAACGTTGTTTCTTTCATTGATGTATTGGATCTCATCAAATGAAAATGAATCATTATTCTTTTTCTCAAAAGCCCTTATGACTTTTCGAAATGTAATGACTATAAGAGCTACTGATAATAATGATCCACATAAAAGAGCTGCATAGCCCAATACCATCATACTTACGTGCATCATTAACCAATGAGATTGTAGAGCGGGTACTAATATTACGGATTGATGCGTTTCAGTTAAAAAACCAGAAGTAGCAAAGCCTTGGGTAAAAATAACACTTGGCGCGGTTATTGCGCTTAAATGGTTTCTATTTTTTTTTAAATACGGAACCATACGAATAATGGACAAACTCCATGAAAGAAAAATTAACGATTCGTATAAATCACTTAAGGGTAAATGTCTCGAATAAATCCAACGAGTAACTAATAATCCTGTTATACAGACAAAAGTAGTTTTTATGCCCTTTTCTGATGAATCATATAGCCCTGCGCTTTCATTAATTAATAAGATTATCAAACGAATTGAAATTACAATTGAAACAACCGAAAAGGATATATGAGTTAATATATGCTCTAAACTTGAAAATATCATAAAAAAAATTATAAAATAAAAAAAAGGGATTCTCGAAATTATAGGAATGGAAATTGGGAATTGAATTCATTATCATTATAGGACTTACTCTTTTCTAAGATGCCATGCCGCCACTCGGACTCGAACCGAGATGCTCTAGCACTGCTTCCTAAGAGCAGCGTGTCTACCGATTTCACCATAGCGGCTTGTTCAAAATCATAATAACCTATTTTTATTTAATCGTCTAGGTTAAAGTACTCAATCATTCAATATTTTTTAGTGTTATAGGAAACATTAAAATTCATGAATAAAGAAATTGATGAATCAAAATTCGTTTAAAAAATAGTGATTTAAACCGTATTTCCAATAATAATCCGTATTTTTTATTATTTGATTTAATTGAATATTTAGAGTGTTAAATTTATTTAACTTAACATTAACAATGGAGTTCTTATAGTTTATACTCGCCTAAAAAAAGGAAAAAAAAAAATAGGATTTTTATCGATCACAATTTGATGAATATATACAATAGAATAAAAATTGGCATACCTTTGTATTAATACTTAGAGTTTTACTTAGAGTTTTTGCTGCGTAGAGAATTTGTGTTACTATATTAGCAAATTAATTAAATTGGGTTTGGGTTAGGTATTGGGCGTATCATATAAAAAAAAGTTTCGATTTCTATCGTAATTGGACCGTACTTCAAATTAAAATAACCCGCTCTAAATTAATACATATATTAATCTATCTTCCCCAGCCCAAGCAACTATAGGATCCATTTTTTATTTTTGATGACCAAAATTGATACATTTCTCGTATAAAATATCCATTGATAAAAGCTTCTTGTCCTGCCCCATTTAGGTGGATATTTTATACGAGGTATATAAGGTATATATAAGGATAAGGAGTATATATATTGATAATTATTGATTGTTCAGAAAATTACAAAACAAGTTTTAAACTTAAAAAATGAGTTTCAACAACTCATTAATTTGGATTAAAGATCTTATATTTCTTGTTCTATAAAAAATAGTATATAATATAGAAATAAAAAATATAAAAAAGACAAAACTTTACTAAAAAGACAGTTGAAACTTTATATCTTGTATTTATTCTTTTTTTTGTCAAACAAAAAAAATATCATTTTAAAAATTAAGTAATGTAATTAAGTATACAAAAGAATTCTTATTTTACATACCATAATGGCAAAACGAATTCAATTTCATATTTATCCATTCAAAACATTAAGGAATGCGAATCATTACTTTTTCTTTTTTTTATTATATATTAAAATTATTTATTATTTTCTTTTTTTCATTTTTAATTTCTTTTTTAAGTATAATAAATTATTAATTATTATATATAAAATAAAAAATATAAAATTATTATATAGAAATATTATATATAAATATAGAAATTAGAAACGAAATTAAAAATGAAACTAGACTTTTTTTAGAGTCAGAGATAGATTCAGATTATTCCAATGTTTAATTATTTATTTATTTCTTGTTGTACCAAAAAACTTTTTGAATTCCCTGTAGAAAGAGATTTCGCTAACGAAAAAGCTTTCAATGCTATCCAATACCCCTCCATTTTCCAAATATTTTTACGAATTCGTTTTTTTGCTATAGAAGTGCGTTTTTTTGGAACTGCCATTAAAAAATTATGATAGAGTATTCATTTCTATAGTTGGATGTGAAAGACATCTATTGTTCAAAACCAATTGTTCTTTACTTACTATATAATTCTATATAATTCTATATAATTATCTATTTAGAGTCTAAATTATACTCTCTTCATAAAAAAATAAAAAAATACAAAAATATAAACCAAAGTGGTTGTCCCTTTATCTTTATATTGTTTATTTTCATCGTGCTATATTTATACATGTAATAAAATACATCAAAAAGTTTAAGAAACCAACCCTTCATTTTTTATATTAATTGCTTAATTAGTCAAACTCGAAAAAAGAGTGCACCTAATTAAGATTTTCAAATTCAAATGAGACTCGTAGTTAATGTGTTAAAGTATACATCATTTTATTTTAGTAATTCATTCAATCAAGTCAAAACTGCATTGGTTAATGATTCTGAATAAACGAACTAAAAAAAATAGCTCTTATTTCCTCGAGTTAAGTTATGTATGGACCGTGTCTGTCTTTTATGAATCATATCAAAATAAAATACTCTTTTGGGTGTAATTATTTGTCCTTACTCTCTCCCGAGATTAAAATATTGTATTATGTAAATTGTAATAAGATTAAAATATTGTATTATGTAAATTGTAATAATTGAAATTTTTATTTTTTGTAGCTTCATAAAATCCTACTTAAAAAAAGTAAGTATTTCTTTTTCAATAGTAGCTTGGTCATCTCATTTGACCAATTCAAACTTCTTGATTTCAAATATTTTGTTTTGTTTGAAGTATTTGGAAAAAATTTATAATAATTAAGGATATAAAATTTTAGTTTCGTTTTACATATCTTAATTTTTTTTTATTAACTGATTCCTTTCAAAAAAATAAGAGCTGGTGAATCAGAAACAGTTAATGTTAATTAAGAATCAAATATTTTTATTTATTTATTTTTATGGAATATACATATCAATATTCATGGAGCATACCTTTCATTCCGGTTATAATTCCTATGTTAATAGGAGTGGGACTTCTCCTTTTCCCGAAGGCAACAAAAAATCTTCGCCGCATGTGGGCTTTTCCTAGTGTTTTATTGTTAAGTATAGTTATGATTTTTTCAGCCAATCTGCCTATTCAGCAAATAAATAACAGCTCTATCTATCAATATGTATGGTCTTGGACCATTAATAATGACTTTTCTTTAGAGTTCACCTACTTGATCGATCCGCTTACTTCTATTATGCCAATCTTAATTACTACTGTTGGAATTA